AAAACGCGCCGTAGTCAATGATCCAATCAGAGGAATAATTGGAACGATTGTCTCGAACTGCTTCATAGCATTATCGATTAAAAATGCATTTTCTAGCATTTGACTCCGCACCACCAAAGTATTTAGTCGCCCCCTGGAAAGATAGCCCAGAAAGTCGATATAATCTTTGTATAAGTGGTTTATATGAATCCTTCCGGGTTGAGACCACACGTGAAAATGCCATTGCCATAAATTGACAAGGTAATATTTCCATTTATTCATCAGAAGAGGCATATCTTTTGAAGCCAGAACGGATTTTCCTTGATATCTAACATAATGCATGATAGGATGCTTGAACAACCATAAGTAGTCCTGAAAATCATTAACAAAGACTTGGACAAGATCTTCTACTTTTCCATAAAAAGAAATTCGCTCAAAAAGGAGTCCTGAAGATGTTGATCGTAAATGAGAAGATTGGTTACGGAGAAAAAAGAAGATTGATTCATATTCATATACATGAGAATTATATAGGAACAAGAAAAATCTTGGATTACTTGTTGAAAAAATGGAATTTGATTTCTTTGGAGTAATAAGACTATTCAAATTAAAATACTCATGAAGAAAGAATCGCAATAAATGTAAAGAAGAGGCATCTTTTACCCAATAGCGAAAGGTTCGAACCAAGATTTCCGGGCGAATGGGGTAGGGTATTAGTACATCTAAGACATAGTGTAAATGTGAGAAATTGTTCTCGAAAAAAGGAAATATTGAATGAATTGATTGGAAATTATGAGATTTCGCCATTTCTTTTTCTTTCCCTTCTAAGAAAGCTACTAATCGTAGGGAAAATGGAATTTCCACAATGACTGAAAATCCCTCCGATATCATTTGCGAATAAAATTTATTGTTGTGTCCAATAAAGTGATTTGGATTAGAATCCTTAGCATAAATACTCAAATGAATCCGTTGATACGTCCGACTAATTAAACGTTTCACACTGAGTGAACTAGATTTATTGTCATAACCCCCATTTTCCAACGGAATCGTCGATCTATTTAAACCGTGATCATGAGCAAGTGCATAAATATACTCTCGAAAAAGAAGTGGGTATAGGAAGTTGTGTTGCTGAGATCTATCTAGTTCTAAATGGATTTGATATTCTTTCATTTGAAATTAGATTGCAACAAAAGGTAAGGTATTTATTGGATTATCAAATGATACATAGTGCGATACAGTCAAAACAAAGTATTGTAGTAAAAAAAAATGGATACCTTGGAAACGGGTAAACTCATTACCGGATTCTCGATTTTCTCATTTTTGAATTGGTTTATGTTTGTTATAGTATAAATAGGTGGTTAGAAATCCTTTATTTTTGCAATCCAACCGCTCTTTTGATTTTGGAAAACAAAATATCTTTATCAATATACTGCTTCTTCTACACATTCATCTCCAACCCATAATAGGGACAAACTCATAGTTAGGACTCATTAAAAAAATCGCTAATCGACTCACGGAAAACCCCTTCCCCGCATTAGGAACTAATATCTTTTTAACGTTTAATTAGATCGGGGAATTATTCAAATTCAATTCAGAAGAGAAGCTCGTTCCTTTTGATTTCCCGAGAATTGGAACCATAAGGCTCTATCCATTTATTCACTCGACCCAACTTTGAATTCAATTTTTTGTTCTGCGCCAACAATTCAAACCCTGTTTTGAAGCCATTGAATCAGAATAAAGTATTCTCAAAATTTTCCATTGATACGACATGCTGGTTTTTCCATTCATTCCTTTCAGGATCAGTCGTGGTCTTACAAACTCTCCCGATGGTATGGACGAATCCTTTGTTTCATATAAATGTGTAAAAGATGCTAGCCACACTTAAAAGCCGAGTACTCTACCGTTGAGTTAGCAACCCGAATAATTCGAATGGGTGGATACAATCGGAATAAAAAAGAAATAAAAGAAAAGAAATGAAATTGCACAACGGAATCAAAATATTAAATTAGCAAGAAATCAACTAACAAAATTTAGAATCGATTGGGAACATAAAAAAAAACTTCTTGTATAACAGCGAATCCAGCGAACCCATTACTTTAATTTTGAATGAAGTAAAGAAAAAACCAAACCTCTGTTACGGAGATAAATAGGTACGGAGATAAATGGATCCGTTTATCCTTTGTTACGGAGATAAATAGGTACGGAGATAAATGGATCCGTTTATCCTTATCCACGATCGAATTATAGTTGTTCGACACGCTGTTGTCAATATGACGGTGAATGTTGAATATTAATGTTAAGAAAAGAATCTAAAAAAATAAAATAGCGAAAACAAAAAGAATGAATTTATTAATTTAATTAAAATAAAAAAAATTAGAAAATGAAATAAATAAATAATATAGAAAAGAAATAATTTAGAAATTTAGAAATGCTTTTGAAAAAAAATCGAAAAGAAAAAGAAAGAACTTGCGTTCGATTTGCACTCCATATTTACTATACATGAATACAAATGGATACATAGCTATAGCTGAAAGAATAAAAAAAAAAAGAAATCTCGGGTTGACATTCATTCAATCAATCAATATAAGTAAAATAAACAGGTTGAATCCCTTGTTTTGTGATTTGTTAATAGATTTACAACGACAAACTATAAAACGCCCCGTTTCGATTGCGATTAATGTAAACTTTCGATTTCTCGATCCAATTAGTTCGTTGTATTCATTTGATCTTTTTTATCTGCATCTTATATCAATAAAATTCTAGCAATAAAATTGATTTTTGTTCTTCTGCTTATTTTTTTTGTCCTTATACTTACAGAACATGATACTTTATGGGAGCAATATTAAATAGGAATAAAAAGTAGGTATGAATAGAACAAAAAAGGGGGGAGTCGTAAAGAAAAAGTTATACAAAACTATATAGGAGTCATCCACACCCTCTTTTTTTTATTCTATACCCTCGATGCAATTTCGTTTAATTAAGATGAAGTTCCTTAAAAACCCCAGCCTTCTTTGAAATATCATGAACCGTTCCTGTAGGTTGAGCGCCCTTGTCAAGGAAATCTAAAATAGCAGGAAGATTTAAATGGGTTTGATTATTTATCGGATCATAAAAACCCACTTTCCGAAGATCTCTTCCCTCTCTTCGGGATCGAGCATCGATTGCAACGATTCGATAAACAGCTCATTGGGATAGATGTAGATGAACAATACCCCCCCTAGAAACGTATAAGAAGTTTTCTCCTCGTACGGCTCGAGAAAAAATGATTAGAAATTGTGTGATTTAAGTCCTTCTTTTTCGAAAAAAAAAAAGCATTCGTACTCTCATAACTCAAGTTGGATAACTTTTAAATAGCCCAAAAGAAAATCTTTAGGGATTTCTTTTTTTGAGTGGTCTCTAACCCCTTTTTTTTGTCTCGTTTCGAATCGATTTTTTGATTCTTAATTCCCATTCTGATCTAATTGTTGAGACAATTGAAACGGTATTTCCTTGTTCCAGGATCCTTTTTATCTTTGCCTTGAATCATTGGGTTTAGACATTACTTCGGTGATCTTTCGTTTTCAAAAATGGCGGCAACACACCCCTTTTTGCGATTTTTTTCTATCAAAGAATCATACGAACAATTGATTCCTGCATGATACACTTTTCATCGAAAGAGTTTTACCAATTCCAACAAATTGTCGTTTTGGATTTCAAAATTGCTCGAATCGGATTCTTTCGATTTATATATCGAAAATATACTTACGAAGTTTGTTACAACTTATTGATTGGTATTAACCCTAGATCCTTGCCCCTGCGAAATGAACAAATACTTTCTACTCAAGCTCCATCATGTCCTATTTACACTACACCCCAACAAAAAACGAGAATTCTAGTAGAACAGAACAAAGTATGTCGAGCCAAGAGCCCATTCATTTCTAGATAATCTACAATCTAAAATGGCGGATAAAAAAAAATCCACAGCGGATCGTGTCCTTCAAGTCGCACGTTGCTTTCTACCACATCGTTTCAAACGAAGTTTTACCATAACATTTTTCTAGTTTTGAACCGGTATGTAATTGATTCAATTATGGAATCATGAATAGTCATTGCTTCGGTCAATACCCAGTCCTTTTTCCTTCGATATGAAAGGAATAGTTAGTTAATTTATGAGGAAGAAGCCTCAGTAAGAATTTAATTTCACCCTCTATTTTCATTTTATTGCATGAATGCAATATTTCTTTTTATTTCTAAATAAAACAAAAAAGAACACGAATAAAAATAAAAAGAAAATAAAGTAAAAAGTAAATATAGAGGATGAAGATATATGAATGGACCCCGTCTCAATTATTAATTATGATTAAATACATTTCCAATTATTAATTAGAGCCAAACATCAAATACCTCCAGCTCAAAGAAAATTCACCCATATGAAACTCGATTGATTATGAGATCTTACATCGCTCACTAACTCGTATGGACCCCACTCCCAATTCATTCTGGGGGATGATTAATCATAAATAAAAATAGGATCCTATTTGATACGGGATGCTAGACTCTTTTGTATAGATAAAAAGACAAAAGGGTCCAGATTACATCATTCTTTACTATAATTGTTCTTTTACCCTAAACCGGTCTTAGAAACTTAATTCCATTGATTGAATTCAAACAGTACCACGAATACCCTCTTGTTTCGATTTCAAGAAATGAAATAAAAAATCGGGGCTGTCTTATTAAAAAAAAAATATAAGAAAGATAGAGAGAAAGATAGAGGTTTTCACATTTCGATTTAGAATGTATCCTTGCAAATTCACGGAGGTAGGGTATGTAAGGATTTTTTAAGCCACTCACTTACATATCAAAGTGAAAGGGAGGGGGAGGGCCCATCCGACTTTTTTTGAATTCAAACTCTTGTGATCTATGTTGCCATCTTACTTGGATCACAAATGGATTCCGTTTTATTTTCGTATTATTTGAACTCGATTCAATTTATGAAAAAACATCTTATTCAGAGAAGAGTTTTGAAAATTCGAAACAAGAAGTCCATTTTATCAAAAATTAGACTCTTAAAAAAATTATACTCTGAAAGAGAGGTTGCTCAAAAAAGTAATTTTGAGTCTGATATTCGGATATATATAAGAGGTCGCTCTGGGACGGAAGGATTCGAACCTCCGAATAGCGGGACCAAAACCCGTTGCCTTACCGCTTGGCCACGCCCCATTTGAATTTCTTTTCTATTCGATACTAATAAACACTAATATTGGTTGTTCGTCAATTCCCGGCCAAATCTCTACGGAATAAAGTAGATTCTTTTTTTAAGATTTTGACACAAGTAGATGCAGAATTAAACTCCATTTATTGATCATTACATAGAATTCAATTAAGATATTGTATGAAAGTATGATTTCTTCTATTCTCTTGTGAGAATTGAAGGATTTTTGTTTTGATTGGTTCGGTTCAAAGAAGTATTTTTTTTTGTCTACCTTACTTTCTTTTCGTCATTTTTAGCTTATATCAATAACATATTTTTAACTCAATCAAAATACAATTATCTCCAAGAACAAAATGTTTGTTATGCTTAATACCTTTAGTTTGATCTATATCTTTCTTAATTCTGCCCTTTATTCGAGTAGTTTTTTATTCGGCAAATTACCCGAGGCGTACGCTTTTTTGAATCCAATTGTAGATGTTATGCCAGTAATACCTCTTCTCTTTTTTCTCTTAGCCTTTGTTTGGCAAGCTGCTGTAAGTTTTCGATAAGATCGTTAATAGTGTCCGAGAAAAATTCATGATTTATTCAAGCTCGAGAAAAAAAAATTCTAACAATTGATAAGACCAGATGAGTCTTCCAATTTGAATGAACCCTCAAGTAAAACAGTAAAATTCTTGGGCAGACACGATAAATTTAGATTTCCCCATTTCACGATTCTGACCCCTTTTTTTTTTTTTTCACTGAAAGACCCTATTAGAGTCCGCCACAATATCGAAGTCGAATTGTGTTAATTTCGAAAAATAAAAACTCTTTTGTATTTCTATCAATTTGAAAAACCGTTTCATTTCTTGGTGTCAAAATAGAATATGTAGTATAAAAATAGAGAATCTATTCTCTTCCCCCCCCCCCAAAAAAAATTTGGAGATTGTGTAATGCTTACTCTCAAACTCTTTGTTTACACCATAGTTATATTCTTTGTTTCTCTCTTCATCTTCGGGTTCCTATCTAATGATCCAGGGCGTAATCCTGGACGTGAAGACTAAAAAATAAGAAATTTTTCTTTACTTTATTCTTAGAAATGTTTTTAGGATTTGATTTTATCTATTCTACATCTTTAACTAGTCAAATAAAAAAAAGCAAAAGGGTTCGCTAAATTCGAATTTGAAAGATACCCAGTCAGCGACGGAAACGGAAAGAGAGGGATTCGAACCCTCGGTACGAATAGCTCGTACAACGGATTAGCAATCCGACGCTTTAATCCACTCAGCCATCTCTCCTAATTGGAAAAAAAAAAATAATAATAATTACTATGTTACATTACACAAAAGATAATGCTTGAAAAAAAGGCCCTTCTTTACTTTAACTTTATTATATAGCTTATATATTTTTTTATTGTATTTTGTATTGTATTATACAGATGGATACAACTTTTATCAGGAATTCCATTTTTTATTTCTATAAAATGAAAAATGAAAATAAAGAATGGCCCCGAAAGAGATATCTCGAATCAAAATAGAAAAAAATAAAGAATATCTCTTTACAAAATTACAAAAGGCCTTTTTTTTATTTTCACGGCCTGGTCTGGTCAGTACCCAGCCGGGCCTTTTTTTGTTCCAATGAACCATACCGCCAAATCATAAAAAAATGATTTAGATGGAATCAAAGTGTCATTTCTTATTCTTTATTATTCTTTTGTTTCTTCTTCTTTTTTTTTTTATTTAATTTACTTTTACTGGATACTCGAAAAAAGGGAAAAACAGAACGATGTATTTTTTTTTTGCACAATGCATTTTATGTTATGGCTTAAATTGTTTTGTCGAGCCGTATCTGTCAAAACTCCTTCAAGAACCAAATTTGTTATTTTATTTAGTTATTCAATTTCGTTTTTTATTTTTAAACAAAATAAGTCCTCTTTTCCTAATTTCATTAGGACTCCTAACAAACACGTCAATACTCTAAGCTCTAATTTGCATTTCATGATTTTTTTTATTTCTGTCCTATATTGATTACGTCCGATTCCCTTGTTCGACAAAAGTCCCATTTCTATACAATAATCGTATTGTAGCGGGTATAGTTTAGTGGTAAAAGTGCGATTCGTTCTATTAATCCTCTTAATAGTTAAGGGGTTCTTCAGTTTCATTCATATTCTGATCAAAAACTTTATTTCTTAAAAGGATTTCATTTGAATCCTTTACCTCTAAATGAAAGATTCGAGGAAGAATATCCATTCTCGTGATTTGTATCCAAGGGTCAATTAGAAATTTCAAATTTGGATTATGAAATTACGAAACATAATTTTTGTGAATTTGGAATTGGATCAATCTTTCCAATTG